TATACCGGAACGAATGGATATCTTGATGTGTTAGAAATTGGACAGGTAAAGAGATTTCTCATTGGGTTGCGTACCTACTTAACAAAGAATAAACCTAAATTTCAAGAAATTCTATCTTCTACCAAGATATTCACTGAAGAAGCCGAAATCCTTTTGAGAGAAGCTATTCAGGAACAGACCGAACTATTTCTACTTCAGGAACAAACATAAATTTAAATGTTATTCTATTCTTAATTCATAAATCCTCGAGAAAGATTTCTTATTTGAATCATTCAAAAAGGGGCCCTTTATCCTTTAAAAAATAAAGTTCTTTTTTCTTCTCTATCTAGAATAGATAGATAGAAAGAAATTGCGTCCAATAGGATTTGAACCTATACCAAAGGTTTAGAAGACCTCTGTCCTATCCATTAGACAATGGACGCTTTTCTTTCCTATTTTCGCATTAAAAAAAGGATACAATAAAAAGAAAGATGCATGTTAAAATGAATAATGCATCTGTATATTATATTAAGTTAAGGAATATATAGCGAGCGGGTAGCGGGAATCGAACCCGCATCGTTAGCTTGGAAGGCTAGGGGTTATAGTCGACGTTGGTTGATCATTTTAAACATCTCTAATTCAAAACCGAACATGAGATTTTGGTCTCATTCGGCTCCTTTATGGAAGATCCATGTATTTTCACCAGATAAAAAATGAGATCCATAACATCTATGTCAGCTTTTTCCGAATGCATCTAAAGCTACTCGCTTTCTAGATGATCCCTCTAGAAGAGGGAGATTCTATCAAATCTTTCTAGTCTAGTTACTTCGTTCCCTATTTCTACTCGCGGGATCCTAAGGAAAATCATTTGGTTTCTACCGAGCTGAATTAATAAGCCGAGGTTCTAGTAAACCAAAACCATCGTTTTCTAGCTATTTGGCTTCAATCTACCTTTTCCATCGACAGCACAAAAATTTTGAATATATTGAAGATTTAGTTACGATTGAAAATTTTGTACTATGACCCATAGATCCTTTATTCATACTCATTCGATTGGAAGAATTGAACCAATCAAAAAAATTATGCTTCTCGACTCCATGATCCAATTTTTTTTATTAAAATTTTGATGGATAGAAATCGTGAGAATGTATATTCTTTCCTCACATATCCTATTGAGGGGTAAAGGATTAAATCTTTTTAAGAAAAAAAGTTTTTGATCGGAATCTTAAAAAAAAAAATGGAAAGACCCCTTAACTATTGAAGTTGTTAATAGAACGAATCACACTTTTACCACTAAACTATACCCGCTACATATTCATTATTAAATACGGATAGACCTTTTGTCCAACAAAATAATCAGACATAGTCAAGATAGCATCAGAATCATGAAAATTCCGGCATTCACACGTATTTTGTTTTGCCGCGGCGCGGGCTTGAAAAAAAAAAAGACTAGTACTAAAATATTACTATATACTAGTATATACTAGAATATACTAGAATACTCTTATTAGAACACTATTACTCTAAATACTATAAAGACTAAATACTCTCATTTACTATAATTTATAATTTACTATAATAGACTAAGAATAGATATAGAATCTTACTCTATCTATCTTTCTATATAGAATATTAGATATTAATCTATATATATAATCTCATATTCTTTCTAAGAATTAGGAATGGCAATGAAAATTGTTCTTCTTGTTTCAATAACAATTTTGAGATCAAATAAAAATTGTTATTGTTTGATTCGTTGGAACAAAAGAAGTACTGGCCCGGCCAGTACTTAACCAGGCCGGGGAAATGAACCTTTTGCACAAAATAAAATAAGTAAGGTATTCTTTCTATTGGATAAATCCGTTTCGAATCATTATCAAAAAATAAAGAAAATAAAAATTCTTTTCAATCTTGACTTCGCGTGTCATATCACATGAGAAATTTCCAATTTGGAATGGGGAGAGATGGCTGAGTGGACTAAAGCGTCGGATTGCTAATCCGTTGTACGAATTATTCGTACCGAGGGTTCGAATCCCTCTCTCTCCGATTCCCGCGATCACTTGAAATTTTCAAATTGGAATAAATTTTGATTCTTTTATTAATTTTTTTATCTTTATTCTTTATCTAGTATCTATTTATTGATACATTTACCTATGAAAAAATAAAGGAAAAACTAAAAACGAATCTCATCTCTTTTTATTCTTCACGCCCGGGATTACGCCCCGGATCATTAGATAAGAATCCGAAGATGAAGAGAGAAACAAAGAATATTACTACTGTGTAGACGAAGAGTTTAAGAGTAAGCATTACATAATCTCCAAGATAAGATCATTTTTTTTTTAAGGAAATAAATCACCTATTTTACGACACACACTATACATTATTTTGATATGACGCTCTAAAAATAATAATTTTTTTTTTTTTTATTTGTTTTCATGAATTCCTTTCTCGTATAAATATCATTATCATAATCATATAAAAAGATTCGTATTTTTTCGTTACCAAAAAATTCTTGCCATATATATATACTTAGATATTGTATGGTATCTTATAAAAGAAAGGTTATAACAAAAGAAGAAATAAGCTGATTAAAAATAATCGCCCCTTTATTCAAATTCAATATAAAATAGAAGATACCAGAATTTCCCTTTTTGAATCGAGGGTTGGTTACTAATGTCATACTTTTCTGATCTTATTGATTTTTATAATAAAAATCTCATATTTTTTATCGAAGAAACTATGAATATGAATTGAATATATATTTTATTTTTATCGAAAACTTACAGCAGCCTGCCAAACAAAGGATAAGAGAAAAAAGAATAAAGGGATAACCGGCATAATGTCTATGATTGGATTAAAAAGGGCATAAGCTTCGGGCAATTTGGCGAAGAAAAAACTACTCGAATAAAGGGTAGAATTAAGACAGATACAGATGAAACTAAAGATATTAAACATAACAAACATTTTTTTTTCTTGTTCTTAAAAATTAAATTGAAATGATAATAAATTATCAGATTGTATTGAGTTGTTTTTCTTAGTGAAAAATGAAAAAGGCAGAGAAATGAAAGAAATTCTTATTTTTTTTTTTTTTTTACTTCTCCTCAATCAAGAGTCCTTCCTTACATTCTCCAATCAAATGAGAATACAAGAATTCTACTTTCATACAATATCTTAATTGAATTCTATGTAATGATCAATTCATTTTTTTTGATTCTATATCTATTGTGTTGAATTCTACCGACAACATGTCTTATATGTATTTTGGATGGTTATTGACGAATAACCTATATTTCGCTTAATTTTTCTTAGACAAAATAAAAATGGGGCGTGGCCAAGCGGTAAGGCAATAGGTTTTGGTCCTATTACTCGGAGGTTCGAATCCTTCCGTCCCAGACCATTTCCATCAGAAACGAAAGATTCTTCTCTATTTAAATTTAAAATTGAATGAAAAAATGTTCTGTAACATATTGAATACAATGTTTTTCAATATGAATTCGAAGAATGATTCTTAGAATCCTCTTTTTTTTCAGAGTTGATGATGGACAATCCCGAAAGATCTGTTGAAGATGTAAATCAGTTTTAAACAAACTTATTTTCTTCATCTGAAAAAAAAAAATATGGGGTTAAATTAAGTAAAAACCTTTCCGGATAAATCTCTATCTATTTAGAGATAGATAAGTGTGGATTTTTATGTATCGATTCAGCCAATGACTATTCATGATTCTATATTGAATCAATTGCATACGGTTCCAAATTCAAATAAAGAGGGTTGTTATGGTAAAACTTCGTTTGAAACGATGTGGTAAAAAGCAACGTGCGACTTGAAGGACATGATTGACTGTGGATTCTGATATCCACCATTTTCTATACGAATGAAGATGCTCTTGTCTCGACATAGTTTGTTCTGCTAGAAACCAAATTTTATTTGTCTTGGGTTGTTAAATAAAAGACTAATGGTAGAGCATATGATGCAGCTCGAGCAAAATTGATTTATTAATTTATCGGGAGAATAATCTAGGGTTAGTGACAATCAATAAGTTAGACCAACTTTGTAAATATATCATCAAAAATATATGATCAATAGAAATATTATTAGAATATTTATATATATATATATATAAAATATAAATAAAATAAATAAAATAAATAAAATATAAAAGGAGAGTTTCAATTTTGAACAAGTTTGAAATAAAAAAGTAAAATTTGTCGAAATTTTGAAACTTTTTTGATCAAAAGTGTATCGCAAAGGAATCAATCTTTCATATGATTTTTTTTTGTTTCATAGAAAAACAAAAGGTATGTTGCTGCCTTTTTGAAAAGGAGTAAAGATCACCGAAGTAATGTCTAAACCCAATGATTTCACAAAGCGCAAAGCAAAGACAACAAATTCCGGAACAAGGAAACACTATTTTAATCTGTCTCAACAATTGTATCATAATTAGTAAAATAAAAAGAATAAATCCAAAAGGAGACAAAAAAGAGGTTAGAGACAGCTCAATAAATTCTAAGTATTTTATTTTGAACTCTTTAAAAACTATTCAACTTGAGTTAGGAGTACGAATGAAATTTCTTTTTTTTCTGTGAAGAAGGAAAAAAAAGAAAATTAGAGTTTAATTCTTTATGGATCCATTTATCCTTCTATTTATATCTATATAGATATAAATTAAAATCATTTTTTCTTGAGCCGTATGAGGATAAAACCTCCTATACGTTTCTAGGGGGGCATTTTTTATCTACATCTATCCCAATGAGCTATCTATCGAATCGTTGCAATTGATGTTCGATCCCGAAGAGAAGGAAGAGATCTTCGAAGAGTTGGTTTTTATGATCCAATAAATAATCAAACTTATTCAAATGTTCCTGCTATTTTATATTTCCTTGAAAAGGGTGCTCAACCCACAGGAACTGTTCATGATATTTTAAGGAAGGCAGAATTCTTTCAATAAAGAATTTATAATTGATTTTTGACAAAAAATAAAGGGTAGGCTAACTAGTACCTATCTTTGTGTAATTATTTATTCAAAGTTTGTTTTCTTCTTGTTATATTCATACTTATTTTCTTATTAGTTTTTTTTCTTGCTCTTTTTGTGGAACCCCCCCTCTTTTTTTGGGGGGGTGATCTTTCTTATCTTTGTATTGCACCTTTCTTTTTTTGTCGCTCCAATTTATTCTTTCTTCTTTATGTTGTGCTAATCCAACACAAATTTATATATAATTTCTTGAAATTTTTTTTTCTAACAAAGTTTATTCATATTGACAACGGCGTCTCGAACAAATATAATTTGATCGTAGATAAATAGATCTTTTTATCCCCATTCTCTATTGGTTCTTTCCTTCACTTTAGAAAAATAGATCGGTTTGCTGTATTTATGATTTTTTATACAAATATACAAAACGTATTTTCTTAGCGAAAATAAAAAAAATTGATAAAATTGGGTGTTTTTCAATATTTATAATTCTCTTTTTTTTACCCGATCCGCTTTATATTTTGTTGTTTATATTTGTTGCAAGTTCCATGTTTTGACGCAGTTGTGCAGTGCAATTTCATTATTATTATTTTTTTTTTTTTTTTTTTTTATTTCGATCATATCTACACTTTATATTGATCCGGGTTGCTAACTCAACGGTAGAGTACTCGGCTTTTAAGTGCGACTATGATCTTTTACACATTTGGATGAAGGAATTCGTCTAGACTATTGGTAGAGTTTAGAATACCGCGACTGATCCTGAAAGGTAATGAATGGAAAAAAAAGCATGTCGTAAAAAAAAAAACATAAAAAACAATAATAGAATCATAGAAGAAAAAGAAGAAATTTCATACTCATAATGTAAAATCATAAATTATTCTTTTTATAACAATTAAGTAATTAAGTAATTAAGTAAAGTATAAAGTATAAAGTATAAAGTATTTTATAGGCGAGTATAGTGAATAAATGGATAGAGCCTTATGGCTCCAATTAGAGTAAGACAAAAAAGCAACGAGCTTATCTTCTTAATTTGAATGATTACCCAATCAAATTACTAATTAGACGTTAAAAATAGATTAGTACCTTATGTGGGAAAGGTTCTAGGTTCTCTTGTTAATTATGATAATTATGAGTGGACCATTGATTCTTTTTTTTTATTAATCCTAATTATTATTTATTATGAATTGGAGACGGATGTGTAGAAGAAATAGTATAGTGATAAAGTGATAAAACAAGAATTTTTCCAAAATCAAAAGAGTTATTGGGTTGCAAAAATAAAAGATTTTTACCCCCTTTCCTTCTTTTTCTTATCATTATTTTATTTCTTTTATTGTTATTCTAGTTTTGTTAACAAATAAAAACTAATTGCATAGAAAGGGAAAGGAAAAAGATCTGTAGATTGGACCCTCTGTCTCCGGAGTATTTATTTTTTATTTTTTCTTAAATCTTTTACTTCTTATATTACCATTACTTCTTATATTACCATTAAGTGATTTACATCACAGTACAGTATAAAAAAAAGATATAAAATATATATATATATAAATATAAATATATATAAATATATATATATACAGTAAATACAGTAAAAGAATCAGATATTTTTGTAAAATTATTATTATTATCAAAGAATAAAAAAAAAAAAAAAAATAGAGAGTATATTATATAAAGTAACAGTATAGACAGTGCATATTATATCTAAATTATAAATTATATAAATTCTATATAATTTATTAGTGTATAAGATAAAAATAGACTACATAAAATATAAAATATACACATACGCCGTTCTGACCATATTGCACTATGTATCATTTCAGAACACAAGAAGTGCCTTCCTTTTTTTTGGTTTTTGGTTATAGTAAAAATGTATGTAAATGACAGGATTACAAGGATATTTAGATTGAAAAAAAATACATTTAGGCAACAAAACTTCCTATATCCGCTACTCCTTCAGGAGTATATTTACTCACTTGCTCATGATCATAGCTTCAATAGTTTTATTTATTACGAACCTGTGGAAATTTTTGGTTATGACAATAAATATAGTTTAGTACTTGTGAAACGTTTAATTACTCGAATATATCAACAGAAACTTTTTTTTTCTTCGGTAAATGATTCTAACCAAAATCATTTTTGGGGGCATAAGAATTATTTTTCTTCTCATTTTTCTTCTCAAATATTATCAGAAGGTTTTGGAGTCATTCTGGAAATTACATTCTCGTCGCGATTAGTATCTTCCCTTGAAGAAAAAAAAATACCAAAATCTCAGAATTTACGATCTATTCATTCAATCTTTCCTTTTTTAGAAGATAAATTCTCACATTTAAATTTTGTGTCAAATCTACTAATACCCCATCCCATCCATATGGAAATCTTAGTTCAAATCCTTCAATGCTGGATCAAAGATGTTTCTTCTTTGCATTTGTTGCGATTGATTTTCCACGAATATCATAATTTAAATAGTGTCATTACTTCAAAGAAAGGCATTTACGTCTTTTCAAAAATAAATCAAAGATTTTTTTGGTTCTTACATAATTCTTATGTATATGAA